AGGCTTGAAAAAAGAACCATATTATGCGATGATGAGAATAAAAAAAAATGCTTGCCAAAAGCATATGATCCTTTTTTCAACGGACCTTGTCGAGGAACACGAAAAAAACTCTATTCACATGCAATCATGAATCATTTAATTACTTATACAAATACAGAAGATTTAGTAGAAATTTTTTGGATAAATAAGATTCATGATCTACTTCTTAATGATTCCTTAGGAATTTACCGTCAATCATTTTTAAAAAAAACGGAAAAGTCCTTCATCTCAATTGATGAATTATCTTCTGAGTGCGGACACATTTTTAATTTTGAAAAATGTCCTTTATTGACAGAAGCAAAAATAATTGATTCAGAAAGTCAAGCAAAATCTTTGCAATTTGTATTCGATGTAATTACAAAAGATCAAAAAACAAAGAAAAAGAAAGATATTGGAATTAAAATAGAAGAAGTCAGTAAAAAGGTGTCTAGATGGTCATACAAATTAACCGAGGATTTGTTGGAAGAAGAGGAAGAAGAAAATGAAGAAGAATTAGAAGAAGAAGATCATGAGATTCATTCAAGAAGAGCCAAACGTGTTGTAATTTATAACGATAATGATCAAAATACCAATTCTATTTCTAGTACTAAGAATGCTAGTAACAATGATAAAAATGATAATAAAACGGAAGAGGAAGAGGTAGCTCTGATACGTTACTCCCAACAATCGTGTTTTCGTCGCAATCTAATCAAAGGATCCATGCGCGCTCAAAGACGTAAAACAGTTATTTGGGACCTCTTTCAAGTAAATGTGCATTCCCCACTTTTTTTGGACCGTATAGACAAAACATCTTTTTTTTATTCTTTTCATATTAATGAAATGAAGAATCTTATTTTGAGGAATTGGATGGGTAGAGAACGAGAATCTGAATTTAAAATTTTAGATTCCCATTTTGAAAATGAAGAGACAAAAGAAGAAAAGGATAAAAAAGAACGTATAGAAATATCAGAAGCTTGGGATACCTTTGTATTTATTCAAGCAATAAGAGGTTTAATGTTAGTAATCCAATCTTTTTTTAGAAAATACATTATATTGCCTTCATTTATAATAGCTAAAAATATTTTACGTATGTTATTATTTCAATTCCCCGAGTGGTACGAGGATTTGAAGGAATGGAATAGAGAAATGCATATTAAATGCACCTATAATGGTGTTCAATTATCAGAAACAGAATTTCCCCAAGATTGGTTAACAGACGGCATTCAGATAAAGATTCTATATCCTTTCTGTCTAAAACCTTGGCGAAAAGCTAAGGTACGATCTCATCATAGAGATCATAGAGATCGAGGAGATTCAAAATATAAAAACAAAAATTTTTGTTTTTTAACAGTCTGGGGAATGGAAGCAGAACTTCCCTTTGGTTCTCCCCGAAAACGACCTTCTTTTTTTGAACCTATTTATAAAGAACTCAAAAAAAGAAAGAGAAGGGTAAAAAATAAGATTTTACAAGTTATAAACTTTTTGAAGGAAAGAATAAAATCCTTTATAAAAGTTAGAAAAGAAAAAACAAAATGGGTCACTAAAATATTTATAGTTATCAAACTCATAATGAAAAAATTGGAAAAAATAAATCCAATTTTTTTATTTGAGTTGAGGAAAGAAAAAGTATATGAAATGAAGGAAAACGAAAAAGATTTAAAAAAAAATAAAAAGATTCTTCGCGAATCATCTGTTCGAATTCGACCAAAAAATTGGTTAAATTATTCACTAATAGAAAGAAGAATGAAAGATCTTTCTGATAAGACAATAAAAATCAGGAATCAAATAGAACGAAACGAAAAAGAAAAAAAAAAAGATATAGTTCTAATTTATGATAATAAAAGGCCGGAATCTTTGAAAATCTTAAAAAGGAAAAATATCCGATTAATGCGTAAATCGCACTACTTTATAAAATCATTCATTGAAAAAATATACATAGATATTTTACTATGTACCATTAGCATTCCTAAGATCAATGCACAACTTTTCTTTAAATCAAAAAAAAATATCTTTAATAAATCCATTTACAACAATAAAAGAAATAAAGAACAAGAAGGAATTGATGAAACAAATCAAAATACAATGAAGTTTAATTTTGGTTTGACTATAAAAAAGTTGTTTTCAAATACTTATAGTACTGAGAATAGGAATCCAAATTCCGATACTTATTGGAACTTATCTTCCCTATCTCAAGCATATGTATTTTACAAATTATCACAAACCCAATTACTTAATAAGGATCGCTTGAGACCTGTATTTCAATATAAAGGAAACTCTCCTTTTTTTAAGGAAAAATTAAAAGACTCTTGTATGATAATGATACACGGAATATTTGATTCCAAATCAAGACATAATAAAATTCATTCGTATGTAATGAACGAATGGAAAAACTGGTTAAAAGGTCATTATCAATACGATCCATCTCAAAAAAAATGGTCTCGATTAGTAACTAAAGAATGGCGAAATAGAATCAATCAACGCTGTATGATTCAAAACCAAAACAAGGAATCAATCCAATTGGATTTATATAAAAAATACCAATTCATTCATTCCATGAAAAAAAATAACTATGCAGCGGATTCTTTTATGAGTCAAAAAGAAAAATGGAAAAAAAATCACAGATATGATCTTTTATCATATAAATACATAAGTCCTCCTAATTCATATATTTCTGGATCAACATTAGAATTTGAAATAAACGGGGATCGAGAAATTCCATATCATTTCAATACATCGAAACCCGAATCATTTTATGTATTAGTAAGTATACCTAGTAATAATTATCTAGAAAAAGGATATATTATTGATAGGAATATAAATTTGGATAGAAAATATTTTGATTGTAGAATTCCTCATTTTTGTTTTAGAAAGAATATTGAGATCTGGACCAATGCACATATTGGCATGACGATTCATAAAAATACTAAGACTGAAATTAAGAATTTAAAAAAAATGAAAAAAAAAGATCTTTTTTCTACTACGGTTCATCAAGACATCAAACCATGCAATCAAAAAAGAAACTTTTTTGATTGCATGGGAATGCATCAAGAGGGGTTCTCTGATACTGCATCAAATCATAATACTATATCCAATCTCGAATCTTGGTTCTTCCCAGAATTTGTGCAACTTTTTAACATATATAAGATTCAACCTTGGATCATTCCAATCAAATCACTCTTTTTTAATTTTAATTTTAATAAAAATGAAAAAATAAATCTAAATACAAAGAAAAATCCTCATGAATCGTCTAATAAAAAAGATCTTGAATTAGTAAATTACAAGCAGGAAGAACAAGAACAACAGGATCAAGGAAATCTTATATCGAATCTACGAAAACAAAAGAATAAAAAAGCTGTTGAAGAAGATTACGCAAGATTAGACATAGAAATTAAAAAGGGTAGAAAAAAAAAAAAATATCAATATAAGAGCAAAAAACAAACGGAACTAGATTACTTTTTGAAAAAATATTTCCTTTTTCAATTAAGATGGGCTGATCCCTTGAATCAAAGAATAATGAACAATATTAGGGTATATTGTCTCCTACTTAGACTGATAAACCCAAAGGAAATTGCCATATCCTCGATTCAAAGAGGTGAAATAAATCTAGACGAAATGCTAATTCAAAAGGAGCTAGTTCTTACAGAATTGATAAGAAAGGGAATATTTATTATTGAACCAATTCGTCTATCTATAAGAAGGGACGGAAAATCTATTGTATATCAAACTATGGATATTTCATTGGTTGAGAAGAAGAAGCACCAAACAAATAGAAAATACGCAAAAAAAAGACATATTGAGAAAGAGGGGTTTGCAAAATCCATTCCACGATACAGCCACTTATTTTTTAGTGAAGACAAAAATCATTATGATTTCCTTATTCCTGAAAATATTCTATCTCCTAGGCATCGGAGAGAATTTAGAATTCTAATTTGTTTCAATTCACGGAATTGGAATGTTTTGGATAGAAATCCAAGATTTTGCAATGAAAAGAAAATAAAAAACTGTGGACAATTTTTGAATCAGAACAAGCATATTAACACCGATGCAAAAAATTTAATTAAATTCAAATTGTTTCTTTGGCCCAATTATCGATTAGAAGATTTAGCTTGTATGAATCGTTATTGGTTTGATACCAATAACAGCAGTCGTTTCAGTATGTCAAGAATACATATGTATTCACAATTCAGAATGAATTCAATTCAAATGCAAAATTAAAAAATTTTTATTTTTATATTTTTTTTATATTTTATAGTGGATTTCCTACATATCGTGTGACATATTCTGTAGATGAAAGCCGAAATATATAGACTGTATAACATTATAATTTCTAACACATGATGCTGATTTCATAGTGTATCCATTTTCACTAGGAGTAGCAGAATCTTTTTAGTTTAAGTAAAACTAAATCGTTCTATTTCGTGAATGCATATATTTATCAGACCCTTTTTATCCAATATCCAAATCCAATTTTAAATTGGATAAAATATACAAAACAAATAAACATAAATACATAAACAAAAAACAAATTAGTATATGAATAAATGAAATCCAATTTCGATTTATACTAGATGAAAATAACTGTCATAATAAATCTTATTATTTTTCCTGATCGGTAAAATTCACAGAAAATAAAAATTTTAATTTATTTTATGGTCAAAAATTCATTTATCTCAGTTATTCCACAAGAAGAAAAAGACGAAAATAGTGGGTCTGTTGAATTTCAAGTATTCCATTTCACCAGTAAGATACGGAGACTTACTTCACATTTAGAATTGCACAAAAGAGATTTTTTATCACAAAGGGGTCTGCGAATAATTCTGGGAAAACGTCAACGATTATTGACTTATTTGTCAAAGAAAAATAAAGTGCGTTATAAGAGATTAATGGATCAGTTAGATATTCGGGAACCAAAAACTCGTTAATTTAAATTAAATTTAAATTTATTATTAGCCTTGTTATTTTTTTTTTTTTTTTTTTTATTAATTATTTTAATTATTTTATAATAATTATAATAATTGATAATAATTATTTAATATTTAAATTATTTAATATTTAATAATATAATAGTTTTATTTTATATTTATATTATAGTTATTTTTTATATTATTTTTATATTATAGTTATAATATTAGAATATTCTTATTTTAATTTTATTTTTTTTGATAGAATTTACATTTTATATATGACTATATGAATATGAATAGGATTATTTATAATTACTAGAATTATACTAAATTCAATTTAAATTAGGATATATATATATATGAAAAATGAAAATATAATGAAAATATAATATATTTAATATTAAGAAAATAAACATGATTCGTATGTACAACTCATATTTCATGGTTATTCAAACGTAAATCAAAGGATCTTGGCCCTTTCTCATAAACAGATTTTAAAATCTATTGATTCTATAAATTTTAAAAAATCATTGATTCGTCTGGTATCTACAATAGAAAATATATGATTTCCATCATTTTCTAATTAAAATTTTATCAGATCGAAAATCTTTTGTGTTCAAAACTTAAATTTATAGACCCAATGTCGCATTCAGTAAAAATTTATGATACATGTATAGGGTGTACCCAATGTGTACGAGCTTGTCCCACGGATGTATTAGAAATGATACCTTGGGACGGATGTAAAGCTAAGCAAATTGCTTCCGCGCCAAGAACCGAGGATTGTGTAGGTTGTAAGAGATGTGAATCCGCTTGCCCAACGGATTTTTTGAGTGTCCGTGTTTATTTATGGCATGAAACAACTCGCAGCATGGGTCTTTCTTATTGATATGTAACAAAAAACTCCCCTTGAATCATTTGATTCCTCTTTACCGAGAAAACTCCGTACTCGAGAAAAGAAAATATATTATTCTTCTCCCGAGCACGGAGTTTTCTGGTCAAAATTTATCTTGTCTTTATCACGAGTTATTTTCCTTGGTTAACAATACTTCTGGTTTTGCCGATATTTGCGGGTTCTTCAATTGTCCTTTTCCTTCATAAAGGAAATAAGGCGTATAGGAGGGATACTATATGTATATGTATCCTGGAGCTCCCTCTAATGACCTATGTATTTTGTTCCAATTGGACGATCCATTAAACCAATTGAAGGAAGATTATAAATGGAGAAATATTTTTTTATTTTCACTGGAGACTGGGAATCGATGGACTTTCCATAGGACCCATTTTACTGACAGGATTTATCACTTGAACCAACAAACATTAGATTTCGAAAAATTAGCTAATCAATCATATCCCGCAGCATTGGAAATAATATTCCATTTTGGTTTTCTTATAGCTTATGCTGTCAAATCGCCGATGATACCCCTACATACATGATTACCAGATACCCACGGGGAAGCGCATTACAGTACATGTATGCTTCTAGCTGGAATCTTATTAAAGATGGGAACATATGGATTGATTCGGATCAATATGGAATTGTTAGCTCACGCTCATTCTAAATTCTCTCTCTGGTTGATCATAGTAGGAATAATACAAATCTTTTATGCAGCTTCAACATCTCTTGGTCAACGCAATTTTAAAAAGCATATTGCCTATTCTTACGTATCTCATATGGGTTTCATAATTATAGGAATTGGTTCTATAACTGGCATGGGACTCAATGGAGCCATTTTACAAATACTCTCTCATGGATTGATCGGTGCTGCACTTTTTTCTTAGCAGAAACGAGTTGGGATAGAATACGTTTTGTTTATCTCGACGAGATGGTGGGGAATATCTATCCCAATGGAAAAAATATTTATATTTACCATGTTTAGTAGTTTCTCGATGGCTTCTCTTGTATTACCAGGAATGAGTGGTTTTGTTGCAGAATTCTTAGTTTGGAATAATTACTAACCAAAAATATCTTTTCATGCAAAAAATGTTAATTACTTTTGTAATAGCAATTGGAATGATATTAACTCCTATTTTGTCTATGTTACGTCATATTTTCTATGAATACAAGCTATTCAATATACCAAACTAAAAATTTTCATATTCTGGACCGCGAAAACTATTTCTTTCGATCTGTATCTTTCTACCTGTAATAGGAATTGAGATTTATCCTGATTTCGTTCTTCCGTTATCGGTTGACAAGGTACAAGTTATATTAGCTAATAATTTTTATTATTTTTATAGAAAATAGATACTAATTCTTTTTATAGCTTAGAAAATTATAATTAATTAGAAGGAAAGTCTTATAATTCTTTGACTTTCATCTTTTCACGATTCTTCATTGTACAATGAAAAAAATGAAGAGTGAATTAGAATTGTAATGAAATACATCTAGAGTTTTTGAGAACCATTTGAATAATTCCTCCATTCAAATGGTTTTCAAAAACTCGCACAAATACTCATTGTCTATCAGACGATGTTTTTATGTGTTCTTCATGTAGTTTATTTTATTCAATTAGATATAAATGGGAATGAACCATAACTATGGAACCCGATTCCTAATAGATTGATCCCAAAATAGCATATCCAAATTAGGAGAAATCCTATAGAAGCCACAAATGCCGAATTTGTGCCTTGGTCTTGCAATTTTTTATTTGTTCTAATATGTAAATAGATTGCAAATATGGTCCAAGTAATAAATGCCCAAGTTTCCTTAGGATCCCAATTCCAATAAGAACCCCATGCTTCATTAGCCCATACTGCTCCAGAAAGAATGCCTATGGTTAAAAAGGTAAACCCTAAACTAATGACACGATAACTCCAATAATCCAAACGCTGAATTAATTGATATTTGTAAAAATTTAGAAATGAGAGAAAAGAAGTCTTTTTAAATACACTTTCTTTTTCGTTCAAATATTCTATCGTACCAACAAAGAAAAATGACTTCCTTAAGCTTATAAAATTCTTGTTAAAAAAAAAATCGATATTTTTTCTTTCTAATGATTTAGACACCCAACATCTTAGTATCTTAGTATAATTAAATATTAACATTTTTCGTTGTCTTATCCTAATTGTGCTTTTCTATTTCGAAAAGCACAATTAATAGGAAAGAAAAAACCTTCTCACGAATATTATTTATATTTATATTCTATATTTATATTATATAACTTATATTATACTTATATAATATTATTATGATATATAATAATATATGTAATAATATTATAATATAAATATAGAATATAATAATTAATAATTATAAATAATTATAAAAGAATAAAACAATAATAAAATAAAACAAAGCTAGGTTTCTATTATAGTTTTAGTTTATAATACAGAAATGGAAAAGTTTATTATGAAAACTGAACTTACGAAAATACTAACTAAATATTCTTGATATTGAACTTGAACATTTCCATATGAATGGAAATGCATTTTTCTTCATTGTTTCCTAAACTCTATTGAATATAGACAATTCAACATGAATTTACTATTATTCTTTCAGGTAAGCCGCCATGGTGAAATTGGTAGACACGCTGCTCTTAGGAAGCAGTGCTAGAGCATCTCGGTTCGAGTCCGAGTGGCGGCATAAAATTATAAATTATTATTTAATATAATTATTTTTAATAATTATATTTTCCCTTAACATTAGATTGTATTTATGTAAGATTATAAAATTTATAGATATTATATATCTTTCCATTTATATTTATGTATTTATATTTATGTTTTATAGATTTAGGATTTATTAATTTATTATAGTTCAATTATAGATTTCTTTATATTTTATCTTTATTTATTTATTTTTTATTGAATATTAAAGAATATTGATATTTAATTTTAATTTGTTTTTTATTTATTTATTTTTCTTTGTTCTATTCCACTATTCTATTTGTATATTCTGAAATAAAGTTATGCTCTTATATTATTGATATTGATGGAATCACTATAGATAATGACTAATAAAGAGTAATCCATTTTGAACAATATATGTCTTTCACATACAACGATAAAAATGAGTCACCTATCTTTGAATGGCAGTTCCAAAAAAACGTACTTCTATGTCAAAAAAGCATATTCGTAGAAATCCTTGGAAAAAAAAAGGCTCTTTAGCGGCAGTAAAAGCTTTTTCTTTAGCTAAATCTGTTTCTACCGGACAGTCAAAAAGTTTTTTTGTGGGACAAAAAAACTTTTTTAAAAATCTTAATTAATATGTCTCAAAGAACTTAAAATTTTATATTTTTGAATTGGAAGACAAATAATTTACATTTACTAATGTATTATTAATGTATATTGGTATATTGTATTTTTTTTTTTTTTTAATATTTATTTTAATCTCCGATTTCAATTATTTATTATTTAATAGGAACCCTTTTTTATGTTTATGATATTTGTGACCTTAGAACATATATTAACTCATATTTCCTTTTCGATCATCTCAATTGTGATTATGATTCATTTGATGAACTTATTAGTCTATGAAATAGAAGGATTGCGTAATTCGTCAGAAAGGGGTATGATAGCTACTTTTTTCTCTATAACAGGGTTTTTAGTTATTCGTTGGATTTCTTCAGGACATTTTCCCTTAAGTAATTTATATGAATCATTAATCTTCCTTTCGTGGAGTTTCTCCATTATTCATATGATTCCATATCTTGTGAATCATAAAAATTATTTAAGCACAATAACTGCACCAAGTGCCATTTTTACCCAAGGTTTTGCCACGTCAGGTCTTTCAATTGAAATGCATCAATCCGCAATATTAGTACCTGCTCTACAATCTCACTGGTTAATGATGCATGTCAGTATGATGCTATTGAGCTATGCAGTTCTTTTATGCGGATCATTATTATCAGTTGCTCTTATAGTGATTACATTTCGAAAAAATATCGATTTTTTTTTTAACAAGAATTTTATAAGCTTAAGGAAGTCATTTTTCTTTGTTGGTACGATAGAATATTTGAACGAAAAAGAAAGTGTATTTAAAAAGACTTCTTTTCTCTCATTTCTAAATTTTTACAAATATCAATTAATTCAGCGTTTGGATTATTGGAGTTATCGTGTCATTAGTTTAGGGTTTACCTTTTTAACCATAGGCATTCTTTCTGGAGCAGTATGGGCTAATGAAGCATGGGGTTCTTATTGGAATTGGGATCCTAAGGAAACTTGGGCATTTATTACTTGGACCATATTTGCAATCTATTTACATATTAGAACAAATAAAAAATTGCAAGACCAAGGCACAAATTCGGCATTTGTGGCTTCTATAGGATTTCTCCTAATTTGGATATGCTATTTTGGGATCAATCTATTAGGAATCGGGTTCCATAGTTATGGTTCATTCCCATTTATATCTAATTGAATAAAATAAACTACATGAAGAACACATAAAAACATCGTCTGATAGACAATGAGTATTTGTGCGAGTTTTTGAAAACCATTTGAATGGAGGAATTATTCAAATGGTTCTCAAAAACTCTAGATGTATTTCATTACAATTCTAATTCACTCTTCATTTTTTTCATTGTACAATGAAGAATCGTGAAAAGATGAAAGTCAAAGAATTATAAGACTTTCCTTCTAATTAATTATAATTTTCTAAGCTATAAAAAGAATTAGTATCTATTTTCTATAAAAATAATAAAAATTATTAGCTAATATAACTTGTACCTTGTCAACCGATAACGGAAGAACGAAATCAGGATAAATCTCAATTCCTATTACAGGTAGAAAGATACAGATCGAAAGAAATAGTTTTCGCGGTCCAGAATATGAAAATTTTTAGTTTGGTATATTGAATAGCTTGTATTCATAGAAAATATGACGTAACATAGACAAAATAGGAGTTAATATCATTCCAATTGCTATTACAAAAGTAATTAACATTTTTTGCATGAAAAGATATTTTTGGTTAGTAATTATTCCAAACTAAGAATTCTGCAACAAAACCACTCATTCCTGGTAATACAAGAGAAGCCATCGAGAAACTACTAAACATGGTAAATATAAATATTTTTTCCATTGGGATAGATATTCCCCACCATCTCGTCGAGATAAACAAAACGTATTCTATCCCAACTCGTTTCTGCTAAGAAAAAAGTGCAGCACCGATCAATCCATGAGAGAGTATTTGTAAAATGGCTCCATTGAGTCCCATGCCAGTTATAGAACCAATTCCTATAATTATGAAACCCATATGAGATACGTAAGAATAGGCAATATGCTTTTTAAAATTGCGTTGACCAAGAGATGTTGAAGCTGCATAAAAGATTTGTATTATTCCTACTATGATCAACCAGAGAGAGAATTTAGAATGAGCGTGAGCTAACAATTCCATATTGATCCGAATCAATCCATATGTTCCCATCTTTAATAAGATTCCAGCTAGAAGCATACATGTACTGTAATGCGCTTCCCCGTGGGTATCTGGTAATCATGTATGTAGGGGTATCATCGGCGATTTGACAGCATAAGCTATAAGAAAACCAAAATGGAATATTATTTCCAATGCTGCGGGATATGATTGATTAGCTAATTTTTCGAAATCTAATGTTTGTTGGTTCAAGTGATAAATCCTGTCAGTAAAATGGGTCCTATGGAAAGTCCATCGATTCCCAGTCTCCAGTGAAAATAAAAAAATATTTCTCCATTTATAATCTTCCTTCAATTGGTTTAATGGATCGTCCAATTGGAACAAAATACATAGGTCATTAGAGGGAGCTCCAGGATACATATACATATAGTATCCCTCCTATACGCCTTATTTCCTTTATGAAGGAAAAGGACAATTGAAGAACCCGCAAATATCGGCAAAACCAGAAGTATTGTTAACCAAGGAAAATAACTCGTGATAAAGACAAGATAAATTTTGACCAGAAAACTCCGTGCTCGGGAGAAGAATAATATATTTTCTTTTCTCGAGTACGGAGTTTTCTCGGTAAAGAGGAATCAAATGATTCAAGGGGAGTTTTTTGTTACATATCAATAAGAAAGACCCATGCTGCGAGTTGTTTCATGCCATAAATAAACACGGACACTCAAAAAATCCGTTGGGCAAGCGGATTCACATCTCTTACAACCTACACAATCCTCGGTTCTTGGCGCGGAAGCAATTTGCTTAGCTTTACATCCGTCCCAAGGTATCATTTCTAATACATCCGTGGGACAAGCTCGTACACATTGGGTACACCCTATACATGTATCATAAATTTTTACTGAATGCGACATTGGGTCTATAAATTTAAGTTTTGAACACAAAAGATTTTCGATCTGATAAAATTTTAATTAGAAAATGATGGAAATCATATATTTTCTATTGTAGATACCAGACGAATCAATGATTTTTTAAAATTTATAGAATCAATAGATTTTAAAATCTGTTTATGAGAAAGGGCCAAGATCCTTTGATTTACGTTTGAATAACCATGAAATATGAGTTGTACATACGAATCATGTTTATTTTCTTAATATTAAATATATTATATTTTCATTATATTTTCATTTTTCATATATATATATATCCTAATTTAAATTGAATTTAGTATAATTCTAGTAATTATAAATAATCCTATTCATATTCATATAGTCATATATAAAATGTAAATTCTATCAAAAAAAATAAAATTAAAATAAGAATATTCTAATATTATAACTATAATATAAAAATAATATAAAAAATAACTATAATATAAATATAAAATAAAACTATTATATTATTAAATATTAAATAATTTAAATATTAAATAATTATTATCAATTATTATAATTATTATAAAATAATTAAAATAATTAATAAAAAAAAAAAAAAAAAAAATAACAAGGCTAATAATAAATTTAAATTTAATTTAAATTAACGAGTTTTTGGTTCCCGAATATCTAACTGATCCATTAATCTCTTATAACGCACTTTATTTTTCTTTGACAAATAAGTCAATAATCGTTGACGTTTTCCCAGAATTATTCGCAGACCCCTTTGTGATAAAAAATCTCTTTTGTGCAATTCTAAATGTGAAGTAAGTCTCCGTATCTTACTGGTGAAATGGAATACTTGAAATTCAACAGACCCACTATTTTCGTCTTTTTCTTCTTGTGGAATAACTGAGATAAATGAATTTTTGACCATAAAATAAATTAAAATTTTTATTTTCTGTGAATTTTACCGATCAGGAAAAATAATAAGATTTATTATGACAGTTATTTTCATCTAGTATAAATCGAAATTGGATTTCATTTATTCATATACTAATTTGTTTTTTGTTTATGTATTTATGTTTATTTGTTTTGTATATTTTATCCAATTTAAAATTGGATTTGGATATTGGATAAAAAGGGTCTGATAAATATATGCATTCACGAAATAGAACGATTTAGTTTTACTTAAACTAAAAAGATTCTGCTACTCCTAGTGAAAATGGATACACTATGAAATCAGCATCATGTGTTAGAAATTATAATGTTATACAGTCTATATATTTCGGCTTTCATCTACAGAATATGTCACACGATATGTAGGAAATCCACTATAAAATATAAAAAAAATATAAAAATAAAAATTTTTTAATTTTGCATTTGAATTGAATTCATTCTGAATTGTGAATACATATGTATTCTTGACATACTGAAACGACTGCTGTTATTGGTATCAAACCAATAACGATTCATACAAGCTAAATCTTCTAATCGATAATTGGGCCAAAGAAACAATTTGAATTTAATTAAATTTTTTGCATCGGTGTTAATATGCTTGTTCTGATTCAAAAATTGTCCACAGTTTTTTATTTTCTTTTCATTGCAAAATCTTGGATTTCTATCCAAAACATTCCAATTCCGTGAATTGAAACAAATTAGAATTCTAAATTCTCTCCGATGCCTAGGAGATAGAATATTTTCAGGAATAAGGAAATCATAATGATTTTTGTCTTCACTAAAAAATAAGTGGCTGTATCGTGGAATGGATTTTGCAAACCCCTCTTTCTCAATATGTCTTTTTTTTGCGTATTTTCTATTTGTTTGGTGCTTCTTCTTCTCAACCAATGAAATATCCATAGTTTGATATACAATAGATTTTCCGTCCCTTCTTATAGATAGACGAATTGGTTCAATAATAAATATTCCCTTTCTTATCAATTCTGTAAGAACTAGCTCCTTTTGAATTAGCATTTCGTCTAGATTTATTTCACCTCTTTGAATCGAGGATATGGCAATTTCCTTTGGGTTTATCAGTCTAAGTAGGAGACAATATACCCTAATATTGTTCATTATTCTTTGATTCAAGGGATCAGCCCATCTTAATTGAAAAAGGAAATATTTTTTCAAAAAGTAATCTAGTTCCGTTTGTTTTTTGCTCTTATATTGATATTTTTTTTTTTTTCTACCCTTTTTAATTTCTATGTCTAATCTTGCGTAATCTTCTTCAACAGCTTTTTTATTCTTTTGTTTTCGTAGATTCGATATAAGATTTCCTTGATCCTGTTGTTCTTGTTCTTCCTGCTTGTAATTTACTAATTCAAGATCTTTTTTATTAGACGATTCATGAGGATTTTTCTTTGTATTTAGATTTATTTTTTCATTTTTATTAAAATTAAAATTAAAAAAGAGTGATTTGATTGGAATGATCCAAGGTTGAATCTTATATATGTTAAAAAGTTGCACAAATTCTGGGAAGAACCAAGATTCGAGATTGGATATAGTATTATGATTTGATGCAGTATCAGAGAACCCCTCTTGATGCATTCCCATGCAATCAAAAAAGTTTCTTTTTTGATTGCATGGTTTGATGTCTTGATGAACCGTAGTAGAAAAAAGATCTTTTTTTTTCATTTTTTTTAAATTCTTAATTTCAGTCTTAGTATTTTTATGAATCGTCATGCCAATATGTGCATTGGTCCAGATCTCAATATTCTTTCTAAAACAAAAATGAGGAATTCTACAATCAAAATATTTTCTATCCAAATTTATATTCCTATCAATAATATATCCTTTTTCTAGATAATTATTACTAGGTATACTTACTAATACATAAAATGATTCGGGTTTCGATGTATTGAAATGATATGGAATTTCTCGATCCCCGTTTATTTCAAATTCTAATGTTGATCCAGAAATATATGAATTAGGAGGACTTATGTATTTATATGATAAAAGATCATATCTGTGATTTTTTTTCCATTTTTCTTTTTGACTCATAAAAGAATCCGCTGCATAGTTATTTTTTTTCATGGAATGAATGAATTGGTATTTTTTATATAAATCCAATTGGATTGATTCCTTGTTTTGGTTTTGAATCATACAGCGTTGATTGATTCTATTTCGCCATTCTTTAGTTACTAATCGAGACCATTTTTTTTGAGATGGATCGTATTGATAATGACCTTTTAACCAGTTTTTCCATTCGTTCATTACATACGAATGAATTTTATTATGTCTTGATTTGGAATCAAATATTCCGTGTATCATTATCATACAAGAGTCTTTTAATTTTTCCTTAAAAAAAGGAGAGTTTCCTTTATATTGAAATACAGGTCTCAAGCGATCCTTATTAAGTAATTGGGTTTGTGATAATTTGTAAAATACATATGCTTGAGATAGGGAAGATAAGTTCCAATAAGTATCGGAATTTGGATTCCTATTCTCAGTACTATAAGTATTTGAAAACAACTTTTTTATAGTCAAACCAAAATTAAACTTCATTGTATTTTGATTTGTTTCATCAATTCCTTCTTGTTCTTTATTTCTTTTATTGTTGTAAATGGATTTATTAAAGATATTTTTTTTTGATTTAAAGAAAAGTTGTGCATTGATCTTAGGAATGCTAATGGTACATAGTAAAATATCTATGTATATTTTTTCAATGAATGATTTTATAAAGTAGTGCGATTTACGCATTAATCGGATATTTTTCCTTTTTAAGATTTTCAAAGATTCCGGCCTTTTATTATCATAAATTAGAACTATATCTTTTTTTTTTTCTTTTTCGTTTCGTTCTATTTGATTCCTGATTTTTATTGTCTTATCAGAAAGATCTTTCATTCTTCTTTCTATTAGTGAATAATTTAACCAATTTTTTGGTCGAATTCGAACAGATGATTCGCGAAGAATCTTTTTATTTTTTTTTAAATCTTTTTCGTTTTCCTTCATTTCATATACTTTTTCTTTCCTCAACTCAAATAAAAAAATTGGATTTATTTTTTCCAATTTTTTCATTATGAGTTTGATAACTATAAATATTTTAGTGACCCATTTTGTTTTTTCTTTTCTAACTTTTATAAAGGATTTTATTCTTTCCTTCAAAAAGTTTATAACTTGTAAAATCTTATTTTTTACCCTTCTCTTTCTTTTTTTGAGTTCTTTATAAATAGGTTCAAAAAAAGAAGGTCGTTTTCGGGGAGAACCAAAGGGAAGTTCTGCTTCCATTCCCCAGACTGTTAAAAAACAAAAATTTTTGTTTTTATATTTTGAATCTCCTCGATCTCTATGATCTCTATGATGAGATCGTACCTTAGCTTTTCGCCAAGGTTTTAGACAGAAAGGATATAGAATCTTTATCTGAATGCCGTCTGTTAACCAATCTTGGGGAAATTCTGTTTCTGATAATTGAACACCATTATAGGTGCATTTAATATGCATTTCTCTATTCCATTCCTTCAAATCCTCGTACCACTCGGGGAATTGAAATAATAACATACGTAAAATATTTTTAGCTATTATAAATGAAGGCAATATAATGTATTTTCTAAAAAAAGATTGGATTACTAACATTAAACCTCTTATTGCTTGAATAAATACAAAGGTATCCCAAGCTTCTGATATTTCTATACGTTCTTTTTTATCCTTTTCTTCTTTTGTCTCTTCATTTTCAAAATGGGAATCTAAAATTTTAAATTCAGATTCTCGTTCTCTACCCATCCAATTCCTCAAAATAAGATTCTTCATTTCATTAATATGAAAAGAATAAAAAAAAGATGTTTTGTCTATACGGTCCAAAAAAAGTGGGGAATGCACATTTACTTGAAAGAGGTCCCAAATAACTGTTTTACGTCTTTGAGCGCGCATGGATCCTTTGATTAGATTGCGACGAAAACACGATTGTTGGGAGTAACGTATCAGAGCTACCTCTTCCTCTTCCGTTTTATTATCATTTTTATCATTGTTACTAGCATTCTTAGTACTAGAAATAGAATTGGTATTTTGATCATTATCGTTATAAATTACAACACGTTTGGCTCTTCTTGAATGAATCTCATGATCTTCTTCTTCTAATTCTTCTTCATTTTCTTCTTCCTCTTCTTCCAACAAATCCTCGGTTAATTTGTATGACCATCTAGACACCTTTTTACTGACTTCTTCTATTTTAATTCCAATATCTTTCTTTTTCTTTGTTTTTTGATCTTTTGTAATTACATCGAATACAAATTGCAAAGATTTTGCTTGACTTTCTGAATCAATTATTTTTGCTTCTGTCAATAAAGGACATTTTTCAAAATTAAAAATGTGTCCGCACTCAGAAGATAATTCATCAATTGAGATGAAGGACTTTTCCGTTTTTTTTAAAAATGATTGACGGTAAATTCCTAAGGAATCATTAA